CTCTACGGGATCTTACGGAGCCTGTTCATGGATGACATGGTTGGGGTATGATCATAGAAAATATTCTCCTCGAATGAACCAGCCTATCCTTCCTAGATAGGGGACTTACGTATTGATTGGATGCGGAGACACCTTTGGTCGTGAATTCTAATGCGGCAGATCCAATTCTCTATCTGCATGGCCAAATCAATAATTCAAGTCACACACTCCCATAATCTGCCTTATTTTCTTTCGTAAAATTAACTTCAACTATTTGTATCAAAATACTTAAAATATTTGTATACTTCAAAGTTGAAGAGAAGTATCTAAATGACATGTCTTATTTTACAATAACCCATGTTTGTAGCAATGAAATACCACAACCTACCCGATATAATATCTGAGAATTCAAATTTTCTATGATATGGCTTCCCTATAAAGGACCTGAAATACCTTGCTTACGTATCATTGGAAAGTGCATTAACATAAATACAGCAGTAAGCAGAGGCAGTACAAAGGTATGTAAACTATAAAAACGAGTCAAAGTGGATTGCCCCACACTAGCACTTCCACGTAATAACTCCACTAAAGGGGATCCTATTACCGGAATCGCTTCAGGTACACCTGTCACAATTTTGACTGCCCAATAACCGATTTGATCCCAGGGTAAAGAATAACCAGTTACACCAAATGATGCAGTCAATACAGCCAAAACCACACCTGTGACCCAAGTTAATTCACGGGGTTTTTTAAATCCACCTGTGAGATACACTCGAAATACGTGCAGGATCATCATTAGAACCATCATACTTGCTGACCATCGATGAACTGATCGGATTAACCAACCAAAGTTGGCCTCCGTCATTATATATTGAACGGAGGAAAAAGCATCTGTAACAGTTGGTCGGTAGTAAAAAGTCATAGCAAAACCGGTAGCAACTTGTACTAAAAAACAAGTAAGTGTAATTCCCCCTAAACAATAAAATATGTTGACATGAGGAGGAACATATTTACTCGTTATATCATCCGCAATTGCCTGAATCTCAAGACGTTCCTCAAACCAATCATATACTTTATTGAGATAGGTAACTAGCTCGACTCCCCCCCCCGAGAACCGTATATGAAAATTTCATCTCGTACGGCTCAAGCAGAAACACACAAATTTTCAACGGATATTAGAAAAAAAGGTTTAAAACTCCATCAACCACAGGATTGTATCTATTTGCCTTGAAGATATTAAATAAGAAAAATCCTTAATTTCTTCTTTGTGATAATAATGCCAAAAAATCTCAAGTTGGCTCATCTGTCTTTCTTTCCCTTATGTTGATCATTAGAGGCCTCTTGACTTTTCTCTTCCCTATTTTTATTTATTTTACTTTTATTTATTTTACTAGTAAAATAAATAGTGGTTTTCTAATAGAAATTATCTTGTTGCGATCCTATGAATCAGTTCAATTAAAACCTTAGATTCATACTAGAGCCACGATGATTGAGTCTCAAGCTAAACAAAAGGCAAGGGTTCTTCGAATAAGAACCGCTTGATGATCATTTATTGAATTGGTGTAATGACTCGACAAAATCGAGAGAAAAAAAGTTTTCTTTTGGGCAAACAAAATTGGAAAGAAGAAAAGTTCTTTTTTTATTAAGAACTACTTTAATTTTTTTTTTCAGTCTGGTTGCGAGGTCTAAATAGTGAGTATGAATCATAGTTCCATTTTTTTTATTGATCTACTCTATGTATTTCGTGTTCCAGATACTAGGATAAATAATATCCGACGAATTAAAACCATCTTGATAGAGAAAACAGGCCCTTTCTATGTATTATCAATAGGATCAATTCTAACAAGTCACACACTCATATTCCAGAGATACCAAAACAAAAAAAATCCACGGTCGAACTACCAGAATGTCTAGAAATGTGGAGCTTAAAGCGGAAAGACCTTTTTTGGATGGAAAAACTATGACTTCATAGTTTTAGTTAGTAGAAACCTAATTCGTTAAAATTCCGTCCAGTAAAACAGAAGAATTATAAATTTCTAAAATGATAGATAGGAATATCGCGAATAAAGCCATTGCAACCCCCATAAAAGGAGTAGTCCCCCAACCCGGAGCTACTTTCCCATATTCCGAATTCAAGGGTTTCAATAAACTACCTGCGCCAGTTCGTTTTGGCCTAGCTCTAGAACTTTCTTCAACGGTTTGTGTAGCCATAAATTCTATTTAATCATTGGTGTTGACTTTGTATACTATTCCGTTGTAGTTGTAAATACACGATCTTTATCATAGATCCATTGTAATCTTGAAATTATATAAAAATGGAAACAGCAACTTTAGTCGCCATCTCCATATCTGGTTTACTTGTAAGCTTTACTGGGTATGCCTTATATACCGCGTTTGGGCAACCCTCTCAACAATTAAGAGATCCATTCGAAGAACATGGGGACTAATTGAAGTAAGAAGTCTCCCAGCTGGGAGACTTCTTACTTCAATTAAATTATTTCATTTTTTAGTCGGAACCTTAGGTGGTTCTCGGAAGAAGATAGCGAAAAAAATTATCCCTAAAGTCGAAACTAAAAGGAACGTATAAACCAATGCTTCCATAGATTCGATCGTGGTTTATTTACAATTATAACTTCCACACCTATTCATATTCACTTGTTATTTGGGATCATTTCCCATATAAAAAAAAACAAAAAGAATCAAATCAAAAAAGAGAGGCGAAAGATATCATAGCAATGTGGTATCAGATTGTCTGTCTCCTTGTAGTTGGATCCCCAACTTTTTGGAATGTTCCAAATTCCACTTGAGCGTCCAAGTCTGGATCAATACCAGCAAAAACATCTCGGAACAAGGTTCGAGCGCCATGCCAAATGTGTCCGAAAAAGAAGAGCAAAGCAAAGGTAGCATGACCAAAAGTGAACCAACCCCTTGGACTGCTGCGAAAAACACCATCTGATTTCAAAGTAGCTCGATCTAATTCAAAAATTTCTCCTAATTGGGCACGCCTCGCATATTTTTTTACAGTAGCAGGATCAGAATAACTTACTCCATTAAGTTCGCCACCATAGAACTCCACCGTTACGCCTACTTGTTCAACGCTATATTTGGATTCTGCTCTTCTAAAAGGAACATCCGCTCTCACAATTCCCTCTTCATCTACCAAAACTACCGGAAATGTTTCAAAAAAAGTAGGCATACGGCGTACAAAAAGCTCGCGCCCTTCTTTATCTCTAAAGACGGGATGTCCTAACCATCCAACAGCTATTCCATCCCCATTGTCCATTGAGCCTGCTCTGAATAATCCCCCCTTTGCCGGATTATTACCAATATAATCATAAAAAGCTAATTTTTCGGGAATTTTAGACCAAGCTTCTGATAAACTAAGATTTTCGGCTAATCCATCGCTAACTCTTCGATAGATTTCTTGCTGAAAGTATCCCTGATCCCACTGATAACGAGTAGGTCCAAATAATTCGATTGGGGTAGTTGCCGATCCATACCACATAGTACCGGCAACTACGAAAGCTGCAAAAAAAACAGCAGCGATACTACTGGAAAGTACAGTTTCAATATTGCCCATACGTAATCCTTTGTATAGACGTTGAGGCGGACGGACACTAAGATGGAATAGGCCCGCTAATATGCCCAATGTACCCGCAGCAATATGATGCGAAGCTATTCCTCCCGGAACGAAAGGATCAAAACCTTCTGCACCCCACGCAGGATTTACAGCTTGTACTTTTCCTGTTAGTCCATAAGGATCGGACACCCATATCCCAGGACCATACAAACCGGTTACATGAAATGCACCAAAGCCAAAACAAGCCACCCCTGCAAGAAATAAATGAATTCCAAAGATCTTGGGCAAATCCAAAGAGGGTTTTCCCGTCCGCTCATCACAGAATATTTCTAGGTCCCAATATACCCAATGCCAGATAGCCGCCAAGAAACACAAGCCAGAAAACACAATATGCGCACCTGCCACACCTTCATAACTCCAAATACCCGGATTCGTTATAGTTCCTCCTGAAATACTCCAACCACCCCACGAATTGGTTATTCCTAAACGAGTCATGAAGGGGATGACGAACATACCTTGTCTCCACATTGGATCCAGAACAGGATCAGAGGGATCAAAAACCGCTAATTCGTATAAAGCCATCGAGCCAGCCCAACCAGAAACTAGAGCTGTATGCATTATATGCACCGCAAGCAATCGACCCGGGTCATTCAATACGACAGTATGAACACGATACCAAGGCAAACCCATGGAAATACCCCTTTAGCAAAGAAAAATAGACACGATGTCGTTTTATTTTATCGCATTGGAAAAGACTATACATATTCTATGTAACTAACCCTTTTATTCTAAGGGATTCTGTATCAGAAAGCGTGAATATTTATTTCATTCCATTAAAAATAAGAAGCCTATTCTGTTTGTAAGAAGAAAGAGAAGCAGATCTATTCTATACTCGATAAGTGCCAATATGCAATGGGTAGCTTGGGCTATTTTGAAAAACGAAGAATAGATCCCTAATCCCTCTTTGTTTATCATTCGAATCACAGATTCCTTTTTCTTTATTCAATCTGTCTTACCTTCCTTATATGTATAATTTTTCAATCTCTGTATTAATAGAATGTATAGTATTCTTATAGAATAAGAAAAAAATGAAAATAATAAACTGCGGATTCTTTCTTTCTCTTCCATTCTTAAGTTTCCATATTAAAGTGTAGTTTCCTTACTTAAATTTAATAATATTAATCTAATATGCCCATTGGTGTTCCAAAAGTACCTTACCGGATTCCCGGAGATGAAGAAGCGACTTGGGTTGACTTATACAATGTTATGTATCGAGAAAGGACACTTTTTTTAGGTCAAGAGATTCGTTGCGAGATCACGAATCATATTACAGGTCTCATGGTATATCTCAGTATAGAAGATGGAATTAGCGATATTTTTTTGTTTATAAACTCCCCCGGCGGGTGGCTAATCTCAGGAATGGCGATTTTTGATACAATGCAAACGGTGACACCAGATATATATACAATATGCCTCGGAATAGCCGCGTCCATGGCCTCCTTCATTCTGCTTGGAGGAGAACCCACTAAACGTATAGCATTCCCTCACGCTAGAATTATGCTTCACCAACCGGCTAGTGCTTATTATCGGGCAAGGACACCAGAATTTTTACTAGAAGTGGAAGAGTTACACAAAGTTCGCGAAATGATCACAAGGGTTTATGCACTAAGAACAGGCAAGCCTTTTTGGGTTGTATCCGAAGACATGGAAAGGGATGTTTTTATGTCAGCAGACGAAGCCAAAGCTTATGGACTTGTCGATATTGTAGGGGATGAAATGATGGACGAGCACTGCGATACTGATCCAGTGTGGTTTCCAGAAATGTTTAAGGATTGGTAGTGGCTGAATTTCTTGTAAATTTATTTCAAACCTAAATTCTGGTTTTATGCTATTTTATAGAAATACTTCATGATGATGAATCATCAGGTTAAGATCGATCTAAACCAATCCATTTTTTTTCTATATACATAGGACATGCCGACGGTTAACCAACTTATTAGAAATGCAAGACAGCCAATACGAAATGCTAGAAAAACGCCCGCGCTTAAGGGATGTCCTCAGCGTCGAGGAACATGTGCTAGGGTGTATGTGCGACTCGTTCAGATCATGGGTTCAAACAAATAAGACAGTTTTTGAAATATCCATGATCGGTACCAATGAATAGGATAGAGTTTCTCTCTCCTAGATTTCTACGGTATATGGAATTTATGGTTTCCTTTGGTGCAAATCCAATCATCTAGATTGGAAGAAGCAATTCCCCCATTGGTAGCAAATGGTTATCGATTAAGCGGAGGAAATAGTAATAAAAAGAAAAGGCTTATGCTCCTTTATCTTAAAAGAACGGACTAAAGGGCCAGCTACTTAGCTAACTTTCATAATTAAATACCGTCACTGTATGAATAACTCTTATTTATTGTGAAAAGAGCTATTTACTCTATAATGGATAGGTAGAGCCAAAGACTGTGAACTATACAAGTTCACAATACCTTTTGATGAAAGAAAGGGCTCCGGTGTATAGAGAGGGCCTCGCCGTTTAAAAGAGAACCATAGAAACGATGGAACCCGCTGTTTTTTTAGTATCGTTAGAATTTGTTATTTCTATGCGAAATAACTGAAGGAGATATAATAAAAAATCGTGGTTGGGAAGGTTATAGTAGCAAAAGCCATTGGAATTAATATTTTATATATCGGAATAATCCGTTTTGTTATTAATGGGAAAAAGAGCGGTTAAAAGAAGAGAAATCATTATTTATTCATTAAGGTTAATTTTATTCAATGACCAGAGTTCCGCGTGGATATATAGCTCGGAGACGACGAACAAAAATGCGTTCATTTGCCTCAAACTTTAGAGGGGCGCATTTAAGACTTAATCGAATGATTACTCAACAAGTAAGAAGAGCTTTTGTTTCTTCTCATCGAGATAGAGGCAGGCAAAAGAGGGATTTTCGTCGTTTGTGGATCACTCGGATAAACGCAGCAACACGGATATATAAAGTATTCAATAGTTATAGTAAATTAATACACAATCTGTACAAAAAGGAATTGATTCTTAATCGTAAAATGCTTGCGCAAGTAGCTGTATTAAATCCAAATAATCTTTACACGATTTCCAATAAAATTAAAATAAAGACCATCAATTAAAGAGATAAAAAAGTAATATACAGGAATAATTAAAACCGAATTCCCGGAGAGGGGACTCCGGGAAGATCCAATAAATTAAAATAAAGTGGTAGGAATCAACGAGCATGTTGCAATAAATAAAAAAACTATTTATTTTTTCCCATTTCTTTTCTTATAACAAACAAAAGAATCTAAACTGGATTACTTTATTTCTATTATTTATATATGAGTCTGACCCTTCCAAATAAAACATCAACAATCGGAACTTAAGCTCCGATTGTTGTTTCTTAAATTCTGGTTGGAGTTTCTTAAATTTCGATTGGAATTGAACTTTTGTGTTAATTGAGGAATATGTCTATTTTTTCTGTGTCTAGGACCAGTAATTATTGAAATTGACTGGGCTTGAAATTGCTTCTCATTTTCATAGTTACGAAATGGTAAGAAAGATAAAATACGAGCCTGTTTTATAGCAAGAGTAATTAATCGTTGTTGTTTCAAGGTTAATCTATTTATTCGTCTGGATAATATTTTTCCTTGTTCGCTAATAAATCGATTAATTAAACTCATGTTTCTATAATCAATTCGATCCCCCGGACCAATTCGGGAACGCCTACGAAAAGGTTGTTTGGATTTACGAAAAGGTTGTTTTAATTTACGAAAAGGTTGCTTGGATTTATGAAAAGTTTGCTTAGATTTACGAAAAGGTTGTTTAGATATATACATGATTTATTCCTTATTTTAAAATTTGAAAAAAAAAAATGGATTTCTTTATTTTTTTATTTTAGTAATTTTTGATCCAGAAGAAGTAGTCTTTCTTTGGTCCATATATTAATATTATTTGATTCATATACTATAATATATAAATTTAAAAATATAAAAAATATATAAATTTAAAAATATAAAAAAATATAAAAAAACCTCTATACATATGAAATAATATCTACCTAAAATGGATTTGTATTTTTGATTCTATCTATGTTCTATATATTAAATAATAAATTCTTACTCTTTCTATTCTTTAGAAAAATTAAAAACACGATGCTCCTATTTCTTTATTTCATTATGAGTCGTATGCTTGCGGCAATAACGACAAAATTTTCTTAATTCTAATTGTCCGGGTGTATTGTGGCGATTCTTTTGAGTACTATATCTAGAAATCCCCGTCAATTCCTTATTGGTACCCTTTCGAACACAACTGATACATTCCAAAATCACTCTGATTCTAACATCTTTGCCCTTGGCCATGAACCTCCTTTCCTTTTTGGATCGACTTAACTTAATTCTTATACCTGTTCTTTTATTCTTCTATACTGGATCCGAAAAAGAAGAATAAAATCCAATAGAATAAAAAAAAAAAATGGAGAAATAATTAAAGAATACAATCCTTGTCGAATTAGCAAGGATTTTGCTTCGAAATCCTTTCATTTAAATTTAAGTAGCAAGGCCGACTCTTTCTATGCTCGAATTTATGAGGCCTGACTTAGCTTGGATACCGCTTTTAATCAAATTTATGTTTTCTTCCAAAACGATATTTACCAAATTTTTGATGATTCTGAGGTTCAACCTAATCCATCTTTTCTTTCTTTTTGCTTCGTATACTAAAAAAGGATTGAAAGAAAATTTTCGTCATGTCACGAAGAATTCTATCTCTCGTAGAGGAATAACTAGAATTAAAAAAAGGGGAATGACAAAGCATCTGGGAATAAACGATTAATTTCTATCAATAAACCTGCTAAAGCCCCAAACCATAGAGTACTTAGCACGGGTGCTACAGAGAGATATGTTTTTATATCCTGCATTGAAAATCCTCCTTCCTTATTGAAATACATATATGATCAGATACTCTTGCCCAAGATCGTTTGTATTTCTTTATTTAGGCGAAATTCCTAATTAAAAAAACAAAATATAAGAGATTTTCCTATCCCTAAAAAGGAAAAAGATGACCCCTTCTTCCTATACATTACTAAGGAATAGTAATCTTTCTTTTATAGGCGAAATTCAACTGGATTTTAGATATATACCCTTCCTTGATTATATAAGACCAAAAACAAGAAATGACAAGAAAGTTCTATTCTATATAGGTAGAGAAATAGAAAAAAATTAGGATGTGGAAAACAAGAAAGGAATTGTGTACAATGGCATTGTACAACAATTTGAAAAAAGGGATGTAGCGCAGCTTGGTAGCGCGTTTGTTTTGGGTACAAAATGTCACAGGTTCAAATCCTGTCATCCCTACCTATTACTTCTCTCTTTTCTTTTTTATGGGCAGTAACGGGGAGATCAATTGAAGTGTATATAACGTGAATTTGTGGCTACTATACGTACGTGAGACACGTTAGGAGTAGAAAAGGATTTTCTTTTTGAAAGCGCTCTTAGTTCAGTTTGGTAGAACGCGGGTCTCCAAAACCCGATGTCGTAGGTTCAAATCCTACAGAGCGTGATTCCTTCTATCTTATATCGAAACAGAGTAAAATAACTTAAAAAAAAACAAAGTCGAATTACAACTCCAATTTGACCTCCTCTCTAGTCTGGAGGAGGTCAATCAAAAAATAAATATTACTCAATCAAAGATCCAACTGATCCCCACGCCTGTATTGCAAATACGCAGTAACGAATAATCCCGCTAAAGTAATAGGAATTAGGCCTAAGACGATTCCAAATAGAAAAACTTCAATCATTTCGATTTGTTCGAGGGGATAAAAAAAGAGGTACGATCTATCTCTAAATAATAGTCTAAATTATCCACGAATCTCAATGACCAAAAAAAGAATTGGTAATTAGCGTCCAAAAAGGTCCTATAATATCAGGAATCCAAAAGAAAGATTCTTATTTTCTTACTTATTCATTCAATTCATTTCAAATAAGACGTATCTTGTTCAAGCTAATAAATAGAGCTGGGGTTATAGTTAAAGCAGCCAGTAGAAAACCGAAATAACTAGTTATAGTAAGCATGAAGGGGTTAAATTCTATTTTTTTTTTTTACTACACTACATATGTTGGTAAAGCACTTACCTAAATTATGGAAAATTCCTAATTCATCGGTTATTTTAGATAATACTAAAAAACAAGATAGAGTGAGATACAGAAGTGTAAAAGAAAATCGATTCATCAGATGGGACATGAGTCCCTAATTCCGAATCAAGAGATTTATTGTGGAATCTGTCAGTTAAGTAAAGTAATAATATTAAGAACTAGATCATCTAAACCCATTGAAAAATGAAATTGGATTTTTTAGGAATTTTGGAATAAAAAATAAATAAAGAATGGAATTTGAAAAAGTTCTTTGTATTTAAGATTATTTCTTTTTCAATAGGATTTAATCCTCTTTTTAGAGCAAAGGGTCGTCCCCTATTCCTTCTTATTTTAACTCATTGTATTCCATATGGAATAAGAGGAGAAGAAAACCATTCCACGACTCCCGAAGGCCCCCCCTGAAAAAGGGAAAAATTTACTTTATTTTTATTTATTCATTTTTCGAACCCCAACCAAAGTAGATTCGAAGACGAGTTACTTCAATTATCTTTTTTTTTTTTTAGTTCTATCTTCTATCTTTCCCTATTTCATCTCGTAAAGTTACATACTTGCAGTTTGGTTAAGAAAGTTAGACCTAATCCAACAAACAAGATAGGATTGGATTGATTACGAATCTTGATTCTTCAAAGAATGTATTCCGTTTCTTTCATAAAGGATTATCTACTATTCCATTTTCTATTTTTTAGATAGTATTTTATACTAACCAATTTAATTCTTTAAAGGGAAAAGTTGGATTCGAATAAAACTTTTAACTAAAAAGGGATAGATTTCGCATATACTTATCCTTGTATTGCGTCAATATGAGAATATCCTTCCTAAATTCTTTATCCAAACCTATTGATCATTAACTTTGATTTTCCCAAGATCCTGGTCACTATTCCAAATTAAATTATTCTACTCTTACCAAGACAATGAAAATAAGTAGGACCCCTAAAATTGGGGTTTCTATTTATGCCTTGAATAACATGTAGTTTCCCTATAGACAAAGAACAAAGAAGAAAAAAAGGGAATTCTGTTTCGGGATCAAACCAAACAGGATTGCTGTGCCATAGGAAGGATAGCTATACTAATTCGGTATACTCAAAATACACCTTTGGTACAAAATTGACAATCTCACAAGGATGAAATATCAGTAATTTTCTATTTACTGGTTGATCCCATCTTTTACGGAATCAATTCCTTTTTTGAATGTACAAAAATTTGGGGAGCTCGGCATGTCTGGAAGCACGGGAGAACGTTCTTTTGCTGATATTATTACCAGTATTCGATACTGGGTTATTCATAGCATTACTATACCTTCCCTATTCATTGCGGGTTGGTTATTTGTCAGTACGGGTTTAGCTTATGACGTGTTTGGAAGTCCTCGGCCAAACGAATATTTCACGGAAAGTCGACAAGGAATTCCATTAATAACCGACCGTTTTGATTCTTTAGAACAACTAGATGAACTTAGTAGATCCTTTTAGGAGGCCCTCAATGACCATAGATCGAACCTATCCTATTTTTACAGTGCGATGGCTGGCTGTTCACGGATTAGCTGTACCCACGGTTTTTTTCTTGGGATCAATATCAGCAATGCAGTTCATCCAACGATAAACTAAATTCCAACTATAAAACTATGACACAATCAAACCCGAATGAACAAAATGTTGTATTGAATCGTACCAGTCTATACTGGGGTTTATTACTCATTTTTGTACTTGCTGTTTTATTTTCCAATTACTTCTTCAATTGAGAGAAAGGTAGAGAGTAGTAAGAATTCTTTTATCCCATTTGGAAGGATACCATCCTTATAACTATCCATGACTGTTTTTGTCTCTAGCACGACCACTTAAGAAAATGTGGAGGAAAGTAGGGGAAATGGCCGATACTACAGGAAGAATTCCTCTTTGGCTGATAGGTACTGTAACCGGTATTCTTGTGATTGGTTTAATAGGTGTTTTCTTTTACGGTTCGTATTCTGGATTGGGTTCATCTCTATAGTAATCGGAGGAGCCAGATTGTAAACATGAAAAAGTAGGAGCTTAGCGGGTCCTTACCCCCTTTATCTGATTAGAGCGGAAAGGACCCGCGGAATTCTTATAATATAACGCGATTTTAATCTATTCCATAATCTATAAATTGGTTACCTATTTCTATTTGTAAAAATAACAAAGAGAAAGCCTTTGCTTTGATGGTTAGAATGCTTCCATTTATTCTTTTGTTTGTTAATAATGTTAGTGAAGCAATCCGTTGGGGGGTTTAAAGCGCCCGCCTTTCGCCCATAAAATTGATTTACTTTACTCTTATGAAACAACAACAAAGAGTGGATCAATTAAGGATCCAATATTCTATTCCACAAAGGAAGTATCCTGCAAATCTTTGATTTAATTTAGAGTAATAAACTAATAAAACCTTAATCAAAACTACTCCACTAGCCTAAAAAAATCCACCCTTTAATGGAAGGGAAGGGTATATATTTTTTTTTTACAAAATTTCTGTAAGTTCGAAGTTGAACTTAATTAAAAAGTAAAGCAATTCTATCTGCTCACAAAAAATTTGTCCCCCGCCATACTTTCTTTCCCTCCGTTTGTCCACTATCGCGCTCGAACCTAAGCAAAGGAAGTCCAAGAGACAGACCCGAATAAAGAATAAATAGTAATCTTTGACAAAACAAAACAAATAAGAAGAAAAAGGATTCTTACTTCGATACAAGAAGAATCGACACAAGAAAAATCGACACAAGAAAAAGGCTTTTTTGCCTTTTTCTTGTGCCCAATAGAGGATTACGAAGACCTACAATTCCTACTAAAAGGACTTGTTTTGTTCCTTTTATTGTTCTCGCCTCTGCCTTGGATTCTCTTCTTTTGCATGAAATAGAAATAAGGAATTCCAGAAATCGAGACTTTTTACCAACTTAATGGTAAGAAATCCCGGGATCTAGAAATTCATTTCGTACAATTGAACCTTTTCGAACTGTTTCTTTTTGAGAACCAAAAAGACTTGTGCTAAAATAACAGATGCGAAAAAGAACAAAAGGCCTTGGACGCGTAATGGATCCTGAAGCACTATTTCCGCATCCCCCTGACCAAACCCTCCCACATTAGGATTGCTTGTTAATGGTTGATCAAGCTTGATTGATTCCCCTTCTGAAACAAGAAGTTCTGGCCCGGGAGGTATAATATCAATCACTTGGCGCCCATCCGACGCATCAACTATGGATATTTCATATCCCCCTTTTTCTTTACGTAGTATTTTTTTTACTATACCTGTTGACGTAGCATTATAAACTGTATTGTTACTCTTGCTACCATCGGGATAGATCTGTCCCCTTCCTCGGTTTCCCCCTACATATATGGGATATTTTAAGAAATGAACGTCTTTTTTTGTAGTGGGATCCGGGGAAAGAATGGGAAAGACAATTTCACTATATTTCTTACCGGGAACAGGGCCTATCACAAGAATATTTTTTTTATTGGGACGATAACTCTGAAAAGAGAGATTTCCTATCTTTTCTTTCAACTCAGGAGAAATACGGTCGGGCGGCGCTAATTCGAATCCCTCAGGCAAAATAAGAACAGCACCCACATTCAACCCTCCCTTTTTCCCATTAGCAAGAACTTGTTTAAGCTGCATATCATAAGGGATTCGAAGAACTGCTTCAAATACAGTATCGGGAAGCACAGCTTGGGGAACTTCAATATCCACGGGCTTATTAGCTAAATGGCAGTTGGCACATACAATTCGTCCAGTTGCTTCCCGCGGGTTTTCATAACCCTGCTGCGCAAAAATGGGATATGCATTTGAAATGGATGTCCGAGTTATTATGTATATCATGATCGATACAGAAATCGATCGAATCATCTGTTCCTTTAACCAAGAAAAAGTATTTCTATTTTCCATGTCCAATCGCGGATCCCGGAATTTCTACAATAAATTAGATAGGTAGCTAAGTTAATCTAGTTCCCTATAAACGAGTCTGTTGTCATTCTACTGCAACAGTTGTACTGGAATGATGAATACCTTGAACAGGTAGAAATAGAAAGAATTTTGCTAAAAAGAAAAGGGCTTTCTTTCTAAAGTAAGAAAAATGCTAATTTTATTAATATTAGGAAAGCTAATTATGCTTCACTAATTGAATGATAAATGACTACAAGCGAAGGAGATAGACGGTTTAAACAAAAAAAGACCCAAAATTTCAAACACGTGTCTAGAATCACAGGAAAACTACAAACAAAAATAGTGAAAATTAGCTCGTTAGGAGCCCATCCAAGATCGTTGTAGACCCAACGAATTAGTAGTTCCCAACCGCGGGTGGAGTGAAATCCAACAAAAAAATCCGTAACTAAAAGAATAAAAAAAGCTTTTATTGAGTCATTTAAGTTATAGAAGAATTCCTGAACCCAAGAATTCAAAATGACAAGTTCCTCTTTACCCAGAAAAAAGGAACCACTTAGAATAGCCAAACAGATTATATTTGTTGAGAAATGCAAAATGATATGGAGATGGTCCTCATTATCTATTTTGGCCAATTGTATTATTTCCTTCTGTATTCCTATAGGAAGTTTTTGTACATGTGTCTTCGGTTTCTCTTTTATCATTTCGTCCAAGAGAAAAAGCTCTTCTAATTCTATGAATCCTTCTAGAATCTTTTTCTCTTGAATATCCGTTAAGAGAGTTTCAGGTTGCCTGGTATTCCACCAATTCTTAATCCAAAGTTCTAGGCATTTGTTAAAAGAGAAAGAGACTCCCCAGGGCAAAAGTATGATAAATACAAGATATAGGAAAGAAGGCAATGCTTTCTTTTTTTTCATTTTTGATCTGTAAATTGAGTTGTTAATGAATTCGCTTCATTCGCTGACTCTATATGATATTTCTTTTTTTTTTTTTTTGAAGCAAAAATTCTATAACAAGGTTTGAGACCTTGTGTTTGTATCTTTTTCTCTTTTTGTATACTAGTGGAATTTCATTGTATTGGGTTCTTTCTTAGATCTAAATGGAGTGGAATAGAGAAATAGAATAAAAAAGCCCTTTCATATGAAAAGGGAAGAATATTAGACCATATATCTCACTTGGACAAAACAAATTAGAAGCAATTTTCTCTTATCCTCGGTTGTTCCTTTCTTTAGATAAATACTCAAAATACCCTTACAATTTAAATTAAAAAAATTGCAATTAGTACTCAAAATACTTCAATCGGTACGCGCAAGAAATAGGCCAATTCCGCAGCTTTTTGTTCAATTTCTCGTGGAGTAAAAAACTTCTCATCAGTACGAGTCAAGGGAATAACCCCCTGGCCACGTATTTCCATATAAAGGATACGACGAGGATAAAGACCCTCTTTAACCTGAATTCTAATTGATTGGATATCCCGCACAAGGAATCGAAGGAAGATGCGACGTTTTATTCCAGGGAATCCCCAACGAAAAATGCACACTATTCCTTCTTTTCTATCAAATCGGTCATAACCGCTGCCTACATTCCACAAAATAGTGCACCACAAATAGGAGCTAATGAATAGGCCCGCGATTCCGTAGAAAGACATCACGACTCCCTGTGGAAAAAAAAGAATTTCTTGAGATGGAAGTACAGATATCATATTCTTACCAAGATAACTGGAAGCCCCAACCGCTAAGAATCCTAATGAACCTAGAAAAACAATACAGGCCCAGAAAAAATTACCTCTTTTTCGAGAACCTTTTAGAAATTCTATCCATATGTGTTCTGATCGCCAATTCATATTAGATATACTAAATCCAGCAGCGGTTAATTGAAATTGAGAGAATAAGCTAAATGATTTTGACTTTACGATTTTGGATTCTGAAATCGCCTTCAGCAGCTAGTACTCCTGTGAAATAATTGGTTAGATACATTGACTTTCTATTCAAAAAAATTCCTGGATCCACTTAAAAAAACTCGCTATACTTGGCTACGCATATGTAGCCATTTATGCTCGTAGCCTATATCTGCATCCATCCCTATCATATTAATATATTACTTACACTAAAAAATATTTGTATTATGATCCTGGAAATACATGGACCAAATTTGTCCCTGTCGGTTCTAGACAATCTTATTTTTCTGCACATAAAGAAATAAAGAAGCCATTGCAATTGCCGGAAATACTAAGCCTACTAAAGGCACGAAAATAGAGGGTAAGTTTAAATCTGTCATAGAATAGGTGTCTCAATTCCAATTTACTATTTCTATCTATTCAAAATATATCTTAAGATTCTTATGATATAATTAAGTATATCTATTATAAGGAATATTGACTATTGTATTTTTGAGTTTGCAAAATAAAGATTATTTATAGATAAATAATACTAACTAAAGTATTCTATAAAAATATTATTTATCTATAAAAAAATGAATGTAATGGATAATTTTATTTTTCTTTTTCCATTCTCATGGCCTTTGTATCTTTCTAATCGAACTTGAAATTGGATTCAAAAGAAAGCAATTGTGAAAATGAAAGAAATACCTCTTTCAGAATACCCTTTAATTTAAAAAGTAGAATAGAATATCCGGTTGAAGGGTAATTCTACCCTTTACGGGTAGTCGATAGCTATTCACAGCTACTACCTTAACACCAAAGAAGAGCTCGACCCAATGCTTTATTTCTGTCTTAGTGGGTCCCGATTCGACATTATTAGAAGTATATTGATTCTTTCCCAATAAATGAAGACTCTTTTCTGCAAATACTGCGTATTTGGTTCCATTATCGTATAATAATACTCTATTTTGATTTGTATTTGTTTATTGTATTATACCTTTCTATATTCTAGATATATAGAATAGAAGAATCTCGATTTGTCAAGTCTCATGATCGTATCTAGATATATTTAAATTTGGCTCGATCTTTTAAAAGATCGAGCCAAATTTAATTGCAATTAATTAGAAGAATAAAGAAGAATTATTGCATTTCGTAACTCATTTTTTATCTTTCTATTTCGCTTCTTTTTTATTTAGACCTTCTTTATATCTAGTTTTATCTACTTAACTAGATGGTATCTACCGGCTTGAAGTCGAATGTGATCGCTTTCCATACTTCACAAGCTGCGGCTAGTTCAGGACTCCATTTGCAAGCTGCTCGGATAATTTCATTACCTTCACGAGCAAGATCTCGCCCTTCGTTACGAGCTTGTACACAGGCTTCTAAAGCCACCCGGTTAGCTGCTGCACCTGGTGCATTCCCCCAAGGATGTCCTAAAGTTCCTCCACCAAATTGTAATACGGAATCGTCTCCAAAGATTTCGGTCAGAGCTGGCATATGCCAAACATGAATACCCCCTGAAGCCACCGGTATAACACCTGGCATGGATACCCAGTCCTGCGTGAAAAAGATACCGCGAGAACGATCTTTTTCAATATAATCATCGCGCAATAAATCAACAAAACCTAAAGTCATTTCGCGTTCCCCTTCTAACTTACCTACTACTGTACCAGAGTGGATATGATCTCCCCCAGACATACGCAATGCTTTAGCTAATACACGGAAATGTATACCATGATTTTTCTGTCTATCAATAACTGCATGCATTGCTCGGTGAATGTGAAGAAGTAGGCCGTTGTCGCGGCAATAATGAGCCAAACTAGTATTTGCGGTGAATCCTCCTGTTATGTAGTCATGCATTACAATAGGAACCCCTAATTCCCTCGCAAATACAGCTCTCTTAATCATTTCTTCGCATGTACCTGCAGTCGCATTCAAGTAATGCCCCTTGATTTCGCCGGTTTCGGCTTGTGCTTTATAAATAGCTTCCGCACAAAAGACAAAACGGTCTCTCCAGCGCATAAATGGTTGTGAGTTTACGTTTTCATCATCTTTGGTAAAATCAAGTCCACCGCGTAGACACTCATAACACGCTCTACCATAATTTTTTGCAGATAATCCCAATTTTGGTTTAATAGTACATCCCAATAAAGGACGACCATACTTGTTCAACTTATCCCTTTCAACTTGGATACCATGAGGTGGACCTTGGAAAGTTTTTGCATAAGCAGGAGGAATTCGTAGATCCTCCAAACGTAGAGCACGTAGGGCTTTGAAACCAAATACGTTACCCACAATTGAAGTAAACATGTTAGTAACAGAACCCTCTTCAAATAGATCTAATGGATAAGCTATATAACAGATATATTGACTGTCTTCCCCAGGAACGGGTTCGATGTGATAGCATCGTCCTTTGTAACGATCAAGACTGGTAAGTCCATCAGTCCAAACAGTTGTCCATGTACCAGTAGAAGATTCCGCAGCTACTGCAGCCCCTGCTTCTTCAGGCGGAACCCCGGGCTGAGGAGTTACTCGGAATGCTGCCAAGATATCAGTATCCTTGGTTTCGTATTCCGGGGTGTAGTAAGTCAATTTATAATCTTTAACACCAGCTTGAAATCCAACACCTGCTTTAGTTTCTGTTTGTGGTGACATAAGTCCCTCCCTACAACTCATGAATTAAGAATTCTCACAACGACAGGGTCTACTCGATATGGACTAAGCGTAAATGAAACCTTTGCAAAAATCTTAAAAAAAAAAGATATTCAATTAATATCAACTCATTAAATAAAAAGGGCAGTATGCTTAAGTTAATGAATATGTTTCATTCATATATAATGCGTACGCCCTGTGTACGTTCTATCCTATAGGAATTCTACTCTAGGAATTCGATAGGAATTGAGTTGTTGTTATGGTAAGTTAACATGGTTCATTATTAAACCATAGATTTGATTCACCAAATCTATCATTATTGTATACTCTTTGATAGATATAACGCAACCCAAACTAATCCCTTAATCCTTATTTTACAATTTTTTAAGTTCTTATCTTAATAGACAGACCTATTTCTTAATTTTGAATCTAAATACCTAAATACTAAGAAAATTCTCTGTTGACAGCAATCTATGCTTCACAGTAGTATATATTTTGTATATCGAAGTCCTAGACAGGAAAGTAAAAGAGGCAAAGATCCTTGACAAAAGGAAAAATGTCTATGAAAAAAAAGATTGATTGAACTTTCCACCGGACTCATTCCATGAGTAAACGAGTGAATGGGATTCGCTTAGGCAACGAAATCAAGTGCTAGTCACCTTTTCTTTTTTTTTTGAATTAACTAATTCATTTCCTTTTAACTTTTTGATTTTTGGATATTTTTTTTATTTGATTTGGCATTATTCAACAAGAAAAAAAATAAAAATTTCGATAAATTCCTTTTTTTTATAATTATGTGATAATTATGAGAACCAATTCTACTACTTCGCGTCCCGGGGTTTCCACAATTGAAGAAAAAAATGCAGGGCGTATTGATCAAATTATTGGACCCGTGCTGGATATCACTTTTCCCCCGGGCAAGTTGCCTTATATTTATAACGCTTTGATAGTCAAGAGTCGGGACACTGCCGATAAGCAAATTAATGTGACTTGTGAGGTACAACAATTATTGGGAAATAATAGAGTTAGAGCTGTAGCTATGAGTGCTACAGACGGGTTGATGAGAGGAATGGAAGTGATTGACACAGGAGCTCCTCTTAGTGTTCCGGTCGGTGGAGCCACTCTCGGACGAATTTTTAACGTTCTTGGGGAGCCTATTGACAATTTGGGTCCTGTAGATACTAGTGCAACATTTCCTATTCATAGATCCGCGCCTGCTTTTATTGAGTTAGATACCAAATTATCTATCTTTGAAACAGGTATTAAGGTGGTCGATCTTTTAGCTCCTTATCGGCGTGGAGGAAAAATAGGACTATTTGGGGGGGCAGGAGTAGGTAAAACAGTACTCATCATGGAATTAATCAATAACATTGCTAAAGCTCATGGAGGCGTATCCGTATTTGGCGGAGTAGGGGAACGGACTCGTGAAGGAAATGATCTTTATATGGAAATGAAGGAATCTGGAGTAATTAATGAAAAAAATATTGAGGAATCAAAGGTAGCTCTAGTCTATGGACAAATGAATGAACCACCGGGAGCTCGTATGAGAGTTGGTTTAACTGCCCTAACTATGGCAGAATATTTCCGAGATGTTAATAAGCAAGACGTGCTTTTATTCATCGATAATATCTTTCGTTTTGTTCAAGCAGGATCGGAGGTATCCGCCTTATTAGGGAGAATGCCCTCCGCAGTGGGTTATCAACCTACCCTTAGTACAGAAATGGGTTCTTTACAAGAAAGAATTGCTTCTACCAACAAGGGATCGATAACTTCGATCCAAGCTGTTTATGTACCTGCGGACGATTTGACCGACCCTGCTCCTGCCACAACATTTGCACATTTGGACGCTACTACCGTACTTTCCAGAGGATTAGCTTCCAAGGGTATTTATCCCGCAGTGGATCCTTTAGATTCAACCTCAACTATGTTACAGCCTCGGATCGTTGGCAAGGACCATTATGAAACTGCGCAAAGAGTTAAAGAAACTTTACAGCGTTACAAGGAACTTCAGGACATTATTGCAATTCTTGGGTTGGATGAATTATCGGAGGAGGATCGTTTAACTGTAGCAAGAGCACGAAAAATTGAGCGGTTCTTATCACAACCTTTCTTTGTGGCAGAAGTTTTTACCGGTTCTCCAGGAAAGTATGTTAGTCTTGCAGAAACAATCAGGGGGTTTCAACTAATCCTTTCCGGAGAATTAGATAGCCTACCCGAACAGGCTTTTTATTTGGTGGGGAACATCGATGAAGCTAGCACGAAAGCTATAAACTTAGAAGAGGAGAACAAATTGAAGAAATGAAATTAAATCTTTATGTACTAACTCCTAAACGAATTATTTGGGATTGTGAAGTGAAAGAAATCATTTTATCTACTAATAGTGGCCAAATTGGTGTATTACCAAACCACGCCCCCATTAACACAGCTGTAGATATGGGTCCTTTGAGAATACGCCTCCTCAACGACCAATGGTTAACGGCCGTTCTGTGGAGTGGTTTTGCGAGAATAGTTAATAATGAGATCATCATTTTAGGAAATGATGCAGAACTGGGTAATGACATTGATCCAGAGGAAGCTCAACAGGCACTTGAAATAGCTGAAGCTAACTTGAGTAGAGCTGAGGGTACGAAAGAATTGGTTGAAGCAAAACTAGCTCTCAAACGGGCTAGGATACGAGTCGAGGCTATCAATTGGATTCCCCCATCCAATTGAAGACAATCCAAAGGTTTCGTTGATACAACGAAAAAGGAAAGAAGGGTAGAAAAAGTTATTAGATAGCGAAGCGAAGTAAGTCCAATGCTATCTAGTAATTTTTCTACCTACCTACCTACTATTGGATTTGAACCAATGACTCCCGCCGTATGAAAGCAGTACTCTAACCACTGAGTTAAGTAGGCAATTTATCATCACAAAAGAAGCCGCATTACTTCGATCGATTATAGATCGAATTTTTTTTATAAGCAATAGCAATACCGCTCCATTATTGGTATGATATATAGTAACATTATTGGTATGATATATAGTAAATAGATCAAAGGGATATCCTATGGCATTACAGAATATTCATCTTGACAAGAAATTATCTATATGTTAAGATATCTCTGACAAGGGCTATAGCTCAGTTCGGTAGAGCAACTCGCTTACACGTGCGCCAATGCTTTTCAAGGGAATTTATTATGCAATGAACATAATTGACCTTATTGCAAAATCAATGTCTTACTTCATGGATTCGAGAGAATAGGAGAACAGTAGCCTGACAAACAGTCGGTTCAATCCGATTCGGGTGCCAATTCTGGTGCCTAATCAAATAGAACCCCTATTGATTTGCTAGTTGATAAGGTAAATATCCAGCCCACTCAATGCTAGGCATAATGAGGATAAGGGCCTCCCAAAAAACTTCTTTTCGTTCTATGAACTTTAAGGTGTATGAAGTCTCATAGTCAACTCTTGCAGCAGAACGATAGAGACTTCATTTCACTTAGGTTGATTTAATTTAGGCCGGAGGCAAACCTAAGTCAAGGTAATCCTCCTTTGAAACACTTTGGTATTGCTCCTAGATAGATCATAATACAAATAAATCAATCAGAGCACAGGGAGCCATCTTATTATCTTTCCCTAAAGAAAAACTATGGCAGATTAACTGATCTTTACATCAGTTGATGAAAGAGCCCAATGCAGAAAAATGCATGTTGGGTCTTTGAAACAGTTCGAATCATTTCGATAATAATCCGTTTGATCTGTTTTACCGAGAAGGTCTACGGTTCGAATCCGTATAGCCCTACTAATATATATGTCTTTTTTTTAGATTTTAGGATGGATATCCTATGTTTACTTTAGTATAGTTTTCTTTTCCTTATATTAGTACTTGTTTATAGACTTGACGGTCGTTTGCGCCCTAGAATAGAGGTAAAAGCATTACCATAGGCTCATTTATCGAAAATCATAGAGACAGGAAAAGAAAAAAGAATTTGATCAAATCAATAGAAGGAAAGATCCCTTATCTGATTTGAATTCCATTCTTCTTCAAATAAAATACGACATGCCCTAAATCCCTAGACTTTCGTTTAATGACTGCAAGGATTTTCTCCATTTTGCGAATTCCTATTTTGTTTGAAGTATATTACTATAATATACATTATCTAAAAATATACATTATCTAAATAGATCCATTTTAAATAGAAAAAATCGAAAGAAAAAAAAGAAAGAGTAAATAATAAAACAGGATATTCTATTTCAGAATTCTGAAACAGAGTATCCTGTTTTATTCCTCATTAGGCTGCATACATTAGTAATCCTATTTTAATTAGGTTCTAATCTAATTAAAGTATTTTTTTTATTTAATAGTCTCTGACTATCCTTAAATAAAGGATAGAGCAATTCTTTTTTTTTCTATAGATTCTAGAGATAAAATGAGACAAAGTGAAGCAAAAGAGTTTTCTTTGTATAAGAATTAGGTCTATACCATATCCAAATAGAATGGAAATCCAAAAGAAAGATAGTGGGGATTCCATTGGATGAATCCTTAAGAAAGACATGGCACAAAAGAAACAAAAGCTAAAGTAAGCGCTCTTTGGTTTGAGCAAAAGAGATTCTTGTTTCACCGAGGAAAAGAGAAAAGTTCTGGATAAATTGACAATACCAACTGAATTGAATAATTTCAGTTCTGCCTATTCCACATTAATGGGAGTACATTTATGTTCCTGCTTCACGAATATGATATTTTTTGGACATTTCTAATAATAGCAAGCCTTATTCCTATTTTGGTATTTTGGATTTCAGGGCTTTTAGCCCCGATTAGTGAAGGACCAGAGAAGCTTTCTAGTTATGAATCAGGTATAGAACCTATGGGGGGTGCTTGGTTACAATTCCGAATACGCTATTACATGTTTGCGCTAGTTTTTGTTGTTTTTGATGTGGAAACGGTCTTTCTCTACCCTTGGGCAATGAGTTTTGACGTATTGGGTGTATCCGTTTTTATCGAAGCTTTCATTTTCGTGCTTATCCTAGTTGTTGGTTTAGTTTATGCATGGCGAAAAGGAGCCTTGGAATGGTCTTAACTGAATATTCAGACAAAAAAAAAAAAGAAGGAAAAGATTCCATTGAGACAGTCATGAGTTTGATTGAGTTTCCGTTACTTGACCAAACAAGTTCCAATTCCGTTATTTCAACTACACCAAATGATCTTTCGAATTGGTCAAGACTCTCCAGTTTATGGCCCCTTCTATATGGTACCAGTTGTTGTTTCATTGAATTTGCTGCATTAATAGGCTCGCGATTCGACTTTGATCGTTATGGATTGGTACCAAGATCAAGTCCCAGGCAAGCGGACCTAATTTTAACAGCCGGTACGGTAACAATGAAAATGGCTCCCTCTTTAGTGCGATTATATGAGCAAATGCCTGAACCAAAATACGTCATTGCTATGGGAGCTTGTACTATTACAGGGGGAATGTTCAGTACGGATTCCTATAGTACTGTTCGAGGAGTTGATAAGTTAATTCCTGTGGATGTCTACTTGCCGGGTTGCCCACCTAAACCAGAGGCTGTTATAGATGCCCTAACAAAACTTCGTAAGAAGATATCGCGAGAAATTGTTGAGGATCGAACTCTATGTCAAAGTCAAAAGAAAAATCGATGTTTTACTACCAGTCACAAACTTTATGTTCGGCGCAGTACTCATACCGGAACTTACGAGCAAGAATTGCTATATCAATCACCATCTACTTTAGATATATCTTCTGAAACTTTTTTCAAATCCAAAAGTCCAGTACCTTCCTCCAAATTAGTGAATTAAGAGGGGTTCTTTTCTTTTGTGCAGAAAAAAAAGAGCAATGCAATCTTTCAAACTTACATTTGAAATGTGAAATATTTATACAAAAAAAAAGGGGGGGGGGGGGAGATCAACACAATGCAGCAGGGATCGTTATCTAATTGGCTAGTCAAACATGAGGTGGTTCATAGATCTTTGGGCTTCGATCACCGAGGAATAGAGACTTTACAAATAAAAGCAGGGGATTGGGATTCTATTGCTGTCATTTTATATGTATATGGTTACAATTATTTACGTTCCCAATGTGCTTATGACGTAGCACCTGGTGGATCTTTAGCTAGCGTGTATCATCTTACGAGAATACAGTATGGTATAGATAACCCAGAGGAAGTATGCATAAAAGTCTTTACCCAAAAGGATAATCCTAGAATCCCGTCTGTCTTCTGGGTTTGGAGAAGTGCCGATTTTCAAGAACGCGAATCTTATGATATGGTGGGAATTTCTTATGATAATCATCCGCGCCTTAAACGTATCTTAATGCCTGAAAGTTGGATAGGCTGGCCCTTACGTAAGGACTATATAACCCCTAATTTCTATGAAATACAAGATGCTCATTGAATGATAATAAATTCATGCTCATTTATACAACACAACTCTAGATTTTATTCAAGTCACGGAATATTTTGCTATTCTGTTCCTAGACGAAACGAAATACCTATTATATTCTAATTACTTCCTTATTATATTCTAATTACTTCCTATTATACAAAAAGGTCCAAATAGACTGATCAAAAAAGGGCTTCATTTCTATTTTCCAATTTGCAAAATCACATATTCATTTTCTTCGTATGAACAGAAAAATACAATGACTCAAAGAAGTTCTTACCACGAACTTTGTACCGCGCACATTATTTAGAACAACTAGGAAAGTTAGTATCAAGAAAAAAAAATATTCTTCGGAATAGCGGAATACAAAATCTCACCTCCCTAGATTATTAATGAATATACCCCAATGCATCCGGAGGTATTTGTATCAATATCTATTCGGTAGATCCCTTTTTTCTATGCCAGGAACCAGATTTGAACTGGTGACACGAGGATTTTCAGTCCTCTGCTCTACCAACTGAGCTATCCTGACCCTTTCTTCTGCATCATCCTAGTAGAGTATTTGCATCTATGTCAATTAAAGGGACTAAAAAATCAATAAAGTATTCCATTCCTAATTTGGAAATGGGGGGAATAGTCCTATGCATTGTGGATGGCTTACTTAATAATACTTATAAATTTCATTAATAATTGAGATTCTTTGCAGATACTCTAATAAAAAAGAAATCTATTTAATAAATAGCATAAGATCTATAGAGTTCTCTTCGCACTCCTTTGTGAAAGAGTAGAATGAGAAAGTGCGAAAGAGTAGAATGAGAAAGCTAATGAATCTTGAACCCATTGATAAAAGAGAAAAGAAGATAAATACTATGGTTAGGGAATAAAGGAGGGTTTGGGGATAGAGGGACTTGAACCCTCACGACTTATAAAGTCGACGGATTTTCCTTTTACTAGAAATTTCATTGTTGTCAGCATTGACATGTAGAATGGGACTCTCTCTTTATCCTCGTCCGATTAATCCTATTTTTAAAAGATCTCAAAAACAATGAATTGAAGGATTTGATTACTGAATATTCGAGTAGAATGGATTCACAATAATTCTAAAAAAATTCTGAATTTTCTATTTCACAATCATTCCTAATTTCATTCTAAAAAATAAATAAAGAACCTATATTAGGGTATGGGTTCTGTAATTAATCGTTTGCTATGTCAGTATCTATACGTGTGTATTAGATGTATAAAACCCTTCTTTCTCGAATTTAGTAATTTAGAGAGAGTTTCACTACCAAACCAACACAACATAATTGTACCTCGATTCGTTAGAACAGCTTCCATTGAGTCTCTGCACCTATCCTTTTCCTTTGGGTTCTAGTTTGAGAACCATTTATTTTTCAAAAAAGGGATTTGGCTCAGGATTGCCCATTTTTCATTCCAGGGTTTCTCTGAATTTGGAAGTTACCACTTAGCAGGTTTCCATACCAAGGCTCAATACAATCAAGTCCGTAGCGTCTACCGATTTCGCCATATCCCCATTGTCTTTTTTTTTTCTTTGAAACCCGGATTCCTTGTGTAATTTCCTACATCTCTTAGTTTTTTTTTGAATCATTGAATTCATTATTCGACGTAGTCTAGCAGCTCGTCTCTATTCAAGAGACCCCGCTTATTGCAATTCAGAATTGCATTGATTCTACCGTTGATATATTTGCAATTCAATCGGAATCAATATATCCAAAAGTTTTTCTTTCCCCCACCCCCCCTCTTTCCTTTTTTAGAATATTCAAAATCATACTATAACGCTTGATATTCATTCTTTTTTTTCTAATTTTTTTTTTTCTAAGTAGAATTTCAAATTTAGAACTAGTTAATAACTAAGATTAATAATTAAGATCTGCCGTTTTACAGATTTCCTATATATAATTATATTTGTTACACTATTTCTGTTTCTGTTATGTAAGCCCACTTAGCTCAGAGGTTAGAGCATCGCATTTGTAATGCGAGGGTCATCGGTTCAAATCCGATAGTCGGCTTTTTTCTCTATTGATGTTCCATGAACAAGAATCTATTTTTTTCTCCGAATTAAATGGAGAATTCAGAGTCCATTACGTCGTTCTACCTTACAATTTTGCTAGATACAAAACATTAAAATAAATAATATATATACAAAAAATCCAAATGTTGATGAAATTCCATTTTTTGTGGTACTTTAGTAAAAGTAGATTTTACTCTGTTTATCCTTTAGTTTAATTCAGTTTTAATTTCGATGTATTCCGTAATGTAAATAAAATGAAATTTTTTGTGTAAAATGGAATTTCAATAAAAAAAGGAGTCTTCATGTCCCGTTATCGAGGACCTCGTTTAAAAAAAATACGCCGTCTGGGAGCTTTACCAGGACTCACTAGAAAAACGCCTAAATCCGGAAGTAATCTGAAAAAGAAATTCCATTCTGGGAAAAAAGAGCAGTATCGTATTCGTCTTCAAGAAAAACAGAAATTGCGTTTTCATTATGGTCTGACAGAACGACAATTACTTAGATATGTACATATCGCTGGAAAAGCAAAAAAGTCAACAGGTCAAGTTTTACTACAATTACTTGAAATGCGTTTGGATAATATTGTTTTTCGATTGGGTATGGCTTCAACCATTCCCGGGGCCCGGCAATTAGTTAATCATAGACATATTTTAGTTAATGGTCGTATAGTTGATATACCAAGTTTTCGTTGCAAACCCCGAGATATTATTACTACGAAGGATAACCAAAGATCAAAACGTCTGGTTCAAAATTCTATTGCTTCATACGATCCGGGCAAATTGCCAAAGCATTTGACGGTTGATACATTGCAATATAAAGGACTAGTACAAAAAATCCTAGATAGAAAGTGGGTCGGTCTGAAAATAAATGAGTTGTTAGTTGTAGAATATTACTCTCGTCAGACTTGAGCTTAACGCAAAAGGAAAGGTTCATAGAATTTTTTTTCCCCTTCCCCTTTCCCCGAACTAAATCGACCTAAGGCTCTTAATTCGTATTTTCCCATTCACCTAGCAGAAATAGATTAACCTTAGGATCTTTTTTCTTTTTTTTTTTTTTATACCAAAGTAATTTGCTTTAGAGAATTCTATTAAATAAACGTATTATTGCTCAAATAAATTGTTATTTGATTTGATACATTGTGATCGGTAACGTTGATGAATTAAGAGAAACGGAAAGAGAGGGATTCGAACCCTCGGTAAACAAAAGTCTACATAGCAGTTCCAATGCTACGCCTTGAACCGCTCGGCCATCTCTCCTACATAATCCTATTATGGAAAATAAACTGAGTGAATAGCGAGTTTTCATATTCTTGCAGTACAGGTACAGCCACAATCGTTCGGGGATTCCATGGCTCTATTGGAAAATTTTTTTTATCTTTATCTAAGTGTAAGGATACTTTTTTTTTACTAGGAATTCTGCTCCCTCAAAAGTTTTTCTTTGGGGAAAACAAAATAAAAAGAGAATAGAAGAATCCTTATTATTCCATAAGAAAATAAAGGAACCAAGAAACCCTAGAATTCAATTTGCATAAGGTATGTTACGCCATACAATCTAAATAAAAAAAGGGTATGGGATAATTAATGACTTTGAAAACGCGAAATAGCTGATGACAGAAGTTGTTGTTCAGAAATAGGAAAGTGGAATGAAATCCAATCTTAGTCAAATATTTCATATCTCTTCTTGTCCAAACAGAAGGAAAAGGAGACAATTTGAGCTGAGCGGAAAATCCATACCTTTCTTATCCATTTAGAACATGTGGAGCGATTTATAAGTTTTTATGTTATTTTGTGATAGAATGAAAAGAATTCTATATAGAATGGATTGGGAATTATGCCTAGATCCCGTATAAATGGAAATTTCATTGATAAGACCTTCTCGATTGTAGCCAATATTTTATTGCAAATAATTCCGACAACCTCAGGGGAAAAAAGGGCATTTACTTATTATAGAGATGGTGCGATTTGACTCTTTTTTTTTCTTTTTTTTTAGCTCTACCTAGATCTCAGTCTTACGAGAAAAAGAGGGGGTTCGCATAGAGAGAACAAAATTAGTAAAGGAAACCCACGCTTGGGGAAGGTGAGGTGAACTACCAATTCCTTCTGTCGTGTATCCTCGATTGATGTGGCCTTAGATGCTTCAATTGTAGATTTGAGTATTGAGCGAAAGGTTATACCTACAGGATAGGTTCTGTATTACAGGCTAATCCTACTCTACTAGGACCTATAGGCAGCATAGGGGAAAAAAGCACTACACCTCGAAATAGGAATCAACAAGAGAAAAACTTTGTTAGAAATTAACCTTTTCCTGATCGGTATTAGGATTGGGAAGAATGGTTGGGATAGCAAACAACCATCAGGTTTGTGCGTTGGATACCCTTATAACCATCAAAGGTCGTTGAAGTGGCTAATTCCTCTAAATAGGAGGCGTTGAGAACAAAGAAATTCCAGGAGCTATCGTTTTCCTCTAGCATTAATCGAATTCATTGGTGTTAAGAAAAACCTCTTAGGGGAAGGTTGGCTAGAGATTTCTTGGAAAAATACCAGCCCCTTTCGGTCCATAATGAGATGGGACTAATTCTATTTTAATTCTATGTACAGAAGGGAGAAGCCGTATGAGATGAAAACCTCATGTACGGTTTTGGAACGGAGATTTTTTGAATAGAATGAACGACCGTAACGGATGTTGGCTCAATCCGAAGGAAATTATGCAGAAGCCTTGCAGAATTATTATGAAGCTACGCGACTAGAAATTGATCCCTATGATCGAAGTTATATACTATATAACATCGGCCTTATACACACAAGCAATGGAGAGCATACAAAGGCTTTGGAATATTATTTCCGGGCCCTAGAACGAAACCCCTTCTTACCGCAAGCTTTTAATAATATGGCCGTGATCTGTCATTACGTGCGACTATCTCCACTATAGAAAGAAAGAAGAAAAAAAGATTTTCTAGTAAATACTAGAAAAAGGGCTTTCTACATAGGGATCGTCAAAACAATGATTTTGCCCTATCAGCTGTAGGAAGGAAGAACACTTCACGAGAATCAAAAAAAAAAATAAGAAGAAAATCGAGCCTATACTACTACTCTATGGATAAAGTCTCAAATTGATAGAGAAAGCACCGTAAAGATCAATTAGTGAGCGACTGGGTCGATACAACTAAAAAAACTGCTTAATTATACCTTGATATGGGGCAAAATTTAGGAATCTGCTTATGTAATAGAGCCGATCCACTAAAGGATTAAGCAGCGGTGTAGTATCAGATCCCAAAGATAGTAAGTTCTTTTTTCTTTCTTATGGGAAAAAGTCTTTTTCAAGGATTCTATAGAAATTTCATATATGAAAGACACGAAACCGAGATAGTTACCTTTCAGAAAATTCGAACGAAGGATATAGGTCTATCTATGCTTCATTCTTCTGAAGGTGGGAGAAAAGATCAAACTGATTATTGATAAAAATTAGTGTTTGAAACTTAGTTAATTAACTTCTTCTGCTTAACCCAAAAATAAATTAGATCGATTTTTGAGAAATAAAATTCAGTTAAGATAAGGGAAATTAAGATAGCAATTTCTGAGCCGTATGAGGTAGGAAACTCTCAAGTACGGTTCTAGGGGAAGGAACTGCCTATTCCGACCGAGGAGAACAGGCCATTCTACAGGGCGATTCGGAAATTGCGGAAGCTTGGTTTGATCAAGCTGCTGAGTATTGGAAACAAGCTATAGCGCTTACTCCGGGAAATTATATTGAAGCACAGAACTGGTTGAAGATTACGAAGCGCTTTGAATTTGAATAAGACCACCCTTCATTTTCATAAAATGTGCGGTTTGGTTGTTGATCCATTAATCAAATAATTTAGGTAGGAAGATCGAATCAAGAATTTCATTATATCCCTTTCTTTCTTCTACCTTCGATTTTATATCATATTTCATAAGGATAAACAATAGGTATAGGCTCTAGAACAGAAGTAATAAAGTAAATAAAAGGGGCAATCTAAATATTCCTACCTAAAGGACGATTTTTTTAATAATTCTAATGAATTTCTTGGAATTTGGAATCGAATAAAAATATTTATATTATGCTCACTCAAGCAAAGTAGATGTAGGGCTTCTACCCTAAAAAAAATACACTAGCTTCTTAAATTAAAACGTAAAAATTTTTTTTTACGTCAGGAAATAATTTTCCAGGATAACCAATGTCCGTTAGGCACCTAATCCTTATGTCATAATAGATCCGAACACTTGCCTCGGATTGACTTCAATATATAATTGCTCCAGTGAATAACTAAAAAAAATAGAAGGGCGGTAGATAGTAAAGAAAAGAACTAATCATAATATCTATCCTTCAAAGATTCACTAAAAAGACAGTTGGCGGGTCTCTTTGTATGTCTTGTCCGGAAAGAGGAGGACTTAATGATTATTCGTTCCCCGGAACCAGAAGTTAAAATTGTTGTGGATAGGGATCCTGTAAAAACATCTTTTGAGGAATGGGCCAGACCCGGGCATTTCTCAAGAACAATAGCTAAAGGCCCCGATACTACTACTTGGATCTGGAACCTACATGCTGATGCTCACGATTTCGATAGTCATACCGGTGATTTGGAGGAGATCTCTCGAAAAATCTTTAGTGCTCATTTCGGTCAACTCTCCATTATCTTTATTTGGTTGAGTGGCATGTACTTCCACGGTGCCCGTTTTTCCAATTATGAAGCATGGCTAAGCGATCCTACTCACATTGGACCCAGTGCTCAGGTAGTTTGGCCAATAGTAGGACAAGAAATTTTGAATGGTGATGTAGGTGGGGGTTTTCGAGGAATCCAAATAACCTCCGGTTTTTTTCAGATTTGGCGAGCATCTGGAATAACTAGTGAGTTACAACTCTATTGTACCGCAATCGGTGCATTGATTTTTGCATCGTTAATGCTTTTTGCTGGTTGGTTCCATTATCACAAAGCCGCTCCCAAATTGGCCTGGTTCCAAGATGTAGAATCCATGTTGAATCACCACTTAGCGGGGTTATTAGGACTTGGGTCTCTTTCTTGGGCGGGACACCAAATCCATGTATCTTTACCGATTAACCAATTTCTTGACGCTGGGGTTGATCCTAAAGAGATACCACTTCCTCATGAATTTATCTTGAATCGTGACCTTTTGGCTCAACTTTATCCTAGTTTTGCCGAAGGAGCAACCCCTTTTTTCACCTTGAATTGGTCCAAATACGCAGAATTTCTTACTTTTCGCGGAGGACTAGATCCAATAACCGGTGGCCTATGGTTGAGCGATATTGCGCACCATCATTTAGCTATTGCTATTCTTTTCCTGATCGCTGGTCATATGTATAGGACCAACTGGGGTATTGGTCATGGACTTAAAGATATTTTGGAGGCTCATAAAGGCCCATTTACAGGACAAGGCCATAAGGGTCTCTATGAAATCCTAACAACGTCATGGCATGCTCAATTATCTCTTAACCTAGCTATGCTAGGCTCTACAACTATTGTTGTAGCTCATCATATGTACTCAATGCCCCCCTATCCATACCTAGCTACTGACTATGGTACACAACTTTCCTTGTTCACACATCACATGTGGATTGGCGGATTTCTAATAGTTGGTGCTGCTGCACATGCAGCCATTTTTATGGTAAGAGACTATGATCCAACTACTCGATACAACGATCTATTAGATCGCATCCTTAGACACCGCGATGCAATCATATCCCACCTTAACTGGGTATGTATATTTCTAGGTTTTCACAGTTTTGGTTTGTACATTCATAATGATACCATGAGTGCTTTAGGCCGTCCCCAAGATATGTTTTCGGATACCGCCATACAATTACAACCCATCTTTGCTCAATGGATACAAAATATCCATGCTAACGCGCCTGGCGTAACAGCTCCTGGTGCAACAACAAGTACCAGCTTAACGTGGGGAGGCGGCGAGTTAGTAGCTGTAGGCGGCAAAGTAGCTTTGT